TTTAATTAATCTCACTCAATTAATCTTTCCTTTCGTTACTGCCCCCTAGGAGAAGTAATAGGTAGGGATGACAGGATTTGAACCCGTGACATTTTGTACCCAAAACAAACGCGCTACCAAGCTGCGCTACATCCCTTTTTAAATTATTGTACAATGTCATTGTACAAAATCCATGTCTTGTTTTCCATATCGTTATTTTTTTCTGTATCCATATAAAATTTTCTTGTCATTTCTTCTTTTTGGTTTCATATAATAAATAATCAAAAATTATATACATCTGATAAAAAAAGAATGCATATTTATTAAAATGCTTAAGAAAAAAGAAAGGGGGTACCCCCTTTCTTTTTTAGGGACAGGGATAGGAAAACCTTATCTGCTGCTCATTGTAGATATTTATTTTTATTAGGAATTCCGTACAAAAAAGACAAATGATCTTGAACTACAGCATCTGACCATATATGTATTACAATAAAGAAGGAGGATTTTCAATGCGGGATATAAAAACATATCTCTCCACAGCACCCGTACTAACTACTCTATGGTTTGGGTCTTTAGCGGGTCTATTGATAGAAATTAATCGTTTATTCCCCGATGCTTTGTCATTCCCCTTTTTTTAATTATAGTTTAAGATCCTATTTTTTTTTTGAGAACAGAAATGGAAAAGAGGTTCCTGTATAGGGTAAAAAATTCCACGAAATCATAGCATAGAAAAAAGGATACTTAAATGAAATACTGGAAAGAATAATTGATAATTAGAAAAAATTGTATTACTCACATAAAATTATTATATTCTGTTAATTTCTTATTATATTCTGTTAATTTCTATTAGTATTAATTGGAATTAGCTAGTTAGTAACTTCTATTTTGATTTATATATATTTTTTCTTTTTTGTTGTTTTCGTCTTCTTAGATTTAGATTCGGGTCGAAAATAGAAGAATTTAGTCGATCAAAAATTTAAAGGAGGTTCATGGCTAAGGGTAAAGATGTCCGAGTTAGAGTTATTTTGGAGTGTACCAGTTGTGCCCAAAATGGTGTCAATAAGAAATTGCCGGGCATTTCTAGATATATTACTCAAAAGAATCGACACAATACACCCAGTCGATTAGACTTGAGAAAGTTTTGTCGTTATTGTCGCAAGCATACGATTCATGGGGAAATAAAGAAATAGATCGAATGGAACATATGTATTGTATTATTTTTCAAAGGAACAGGAAAAAGAAAAACTTAACATATATATGTATATAAATATATAATATACAAAAAAAAAAAAAACTCATTTCGGTCAGATCTGAAATGAATAAAGAAATAGAAATTTAGAGATAAGGAATAAACCATGGATAAATCCAAGCAACCTTTTCGCAAATCCAAGCGATCTTTTCGTAGGCGTTTTCCCCCAATTGAATCGGGGGATCAAATTGATTATAGAAACATGAGTTTAATTAGTCGATTTATTAGTGAACAAGGAAAAATATTATCTAGACGGGTGAATAGATTGACCTTGAAACAACAACGATTAATTACTATTGCTATAAAACAAGCTCGTATTTTATCTTTGTTACCTTTTCTTAATAATGAAAAACAGTTTGAGAGAGCTGAGTCGATCCCTAGAACGGCTGGTCCCAGAACCCGAAATAAATAGATATACTCTTCCTATTGATTCAAAACTCCAAGCGGAACTCAAGCTCAGATTGATGTTTTGCTTGAAAAACCTCGAATCCAGATTTGATTGTTGTGTTATAAGAAACAATAAATAGGGAAAGAAGAAATCTTTTTTTTTTTTTGAAAGATGTTCGTTCATTCCCACTACTTATCTTAATTTCTTTTTAATTTCTTAAATTCATTTTTATTCCATTTTCCCGGAGTCATTCTCCGGGGAATTTTATTCTGTTTTCGCTATTTATATATATATGATATATGACTTTTTAATCTCTTTTATTTGCTAATCTTATTGGAAATCATGTAAAGACAATTCTTATTTGATATAGCTATTTGCGCAAGTATTTTACGATTAAGAAGCAATTGCTTCTTATACAGATTGTGTATGAATTTACTATAACTATAGAATACCATATTCTCACGAGCTGCTGCATTTATTCGAGTAATCCACAAACGACGAAAGTCCCTCTTTTGTCTGCCCCTATCCCGATGAGAGGAAACCAAAGCTCTCATTTTCTGTTGAGTAGCAGTTCGGGTAAGTCTTGAATGGGCCCCTATAAAGGTTGATGCAAATAAACGAATTTTTGTTCGACGTCTCCGAGCTATATATCCTCGTCTAACTCTGGTCATTGAATCAAATTAAACTTTAATGAATAACTAATTGATTTCTTTTCTTTCAGTCATCCTCTTATCCCCCCTCTCGTTAATTAATACCAAAACGGATTATTCCGATATATAAAATATAAATTCCAATGGCTTTTGCTACTATGACCTTCCCAACCACGATTTTTTATTCTTTCCGGGTAAAATACCCGGAAAGAATAAATTCTAGCGATAAAAAAAAAATAGTGGGTTCCATCGTTTCTATGGTTACTTCGTAAACGGTGAGGTCCTCTCTATACACCGGAGCCTTTTCTTTCATTTAACCAAATGTTATTGTGAACTTGTATAGTTCACACTCCTTAGTTTAGCTCTACCAATCAGTAATAGTTCTTTTCACAAAAGGGTTATCCATACAGTGACGGCATTTAATTATGAAAGTTGGCTAGGTAGCTGACCTTGTTAGTCCGTTCTTTCAAGAATAGGAACATAACCTTTTTGCTTCTTTATAGTACTCTTTCCTCCGCTTAATAGATAACTATTTGCTACCAATGGGGAATTACTTCTCATCTCAAACTGAGGTGATTGGATTTGCACCAATGGAAACCATAAATTTAATACACAAAAATATAAGTAGATGATGAATCTTTAGCTTTATAGATAGTAAATAACGTTTTTCCATCCTATCTGTCTTTATTCCTTGGTACTGGTGATTGGTACTTGAAAAATTGCTGTATTTATTTTGTTTGAACTCATGATCTAAACGAGTCGCACATACACCCGAGTACATGTTCCCCGTCGTTGAGGGCACCCCCTAAGTGCGGGGGATTTCGTGATATTTCGTATTGGCTGTCTTGTGTTTCTAATAAGTTGTTTAATTGTCGGCATATCATACATATATATAATAAAATAGGTTGGTTTAGATCGATCTTAACCTGATTTATTGATTATTATGAATTATTTACATTCAATATCAAATCAAGGAAAAATAGAATTATGGAGGGAATCATATATTTAGGCGAAATCCCCAATAGTTTCATTTTCGACCGCTACAAGGTCAACAATGCCATGAGCTTGGGCTTCTGTTGCTGACATAAAAACATCTCTCTCCATGTCTTCGGATATAACCCATAAAGGGTTACCTGTTCTTTGTACATAAACCTTTGTGAGGGTTTCGCGAAGTCTGAGTAGTTCTTCCGCTTCCAAGATAAATTCCCCTGCTTGTGCCTCATAAAAAGAACTAGCAGGTTGGTGAATCATAACCCTGATAATATTGATCTAACATCATGCATGAACGGTTCTTCTATCTTGAAGAATTGGATTAAAGTAAGGACTAAAAAAAACAAGAAAAAAAATAGAATTGAACGACGGACCGTACAGGCACCTTTTGTGCATTGCATACGGCTCTGCAATGGAATTTCCTTTTCCCCCTTCTATTTTTTGAAGAAAAAAAAAAAAAAGAATCCATCCGATCTAGATTGTTGAATGATCCATTTACCACCCTTCCTTTCATTCATATTGTAATGTAAAAAAAAATACTATGATGGTTCTGTTGCTTTCTATATTTATCTCGTCTGTGATTTAGCAATCCCAAAGTTTCTTTTTTTTTTTCGTACTCTTTTCTTCGTAAGAGAAATATCAGAAAAAGGCTTCTGGTATGGAAGAAAACGGTTTGTGACGCTGAAATGCACTCCCGACATAGAAGATCAAGTCGGAAATAACTTTTTTCATACTACTATCTCGATAGAAAATATCGTGTTAGAAAAAAAATAATAGTTTGTTCATATCGAACTCAAAGTGCCATGCTATTATTACCTATTATTCATATTCAATATGGCGAAGGCATAGTATTCTTCTTCTTTTTTTTTATAAAAACTCATTGGCGCCAAGCATGGGGGAATGCTAGACGTTTGGTAATTTCCCCTCCGACCAGAATGAAGGATCCCATGGAAGCGGCTAATCCCATGCATATTGTATGTACATCGGGCGAAACAAATTGCATAGTATCATAAATAGCGATTCCTGGTATTACCCATCCACCAGGGGAATTTATAAACAAATAAAGATCCTTAGTATCATCTTCTATACTGAGATATACCATGAGACCAACAAGTTGATTTGAGATCTCGCTATCAACTTCTTGTCCTAAAAAAAGTAATCTTTCTCGATAAAGTCGGTTGATTAGGACAAAATTATATCCCTTTTGAACCGTACGTGCATCTTTGGATGCATACGGTTCAAAAAAATTGCGAAAATAAAGAATCAATGTATCGATTCCAATCCTATCTCTCTTTTTTTTAAGAGATTCCTGCTTTTCTAATGAAGGGGTTTTTTCTCCCATTAAAAAAAGAAAGAGTTGTTTACTCCTTCCCTAAAAAAAAAGAATTTACTGAACTTATTTAATTAACCTCTCATTGATGTATTGTTTCGTCGAGATTTAAATCACGATGTCATTTTCTTGTTCCTGAATGGGCCCTTTGAATTCTTTTAGGTTCATGTTCTACTCCGGGGAAAGATCTATCCGAATTCTAGTTGTACATATAGGACAAATGATCTCAGTACCACTTCTTTTTGCTACGAGTTTTTTTTTCAATTCGTTTCATGTCTCCAAAAAACTATTCAATGTATTTATTATAATGGTTGACATGGCAATTTAAGAGTGCTTCTTTAATTAAATAAATAAAATAGAAGAATCTTCTATGCATAGCTACAAGCGGTAATTCTACATATATTACTATTACCCATTTGGTATTTTATGAGCAGAGCCTGGATACTCCATTTTTTTAGTCCAAGTTAACCATAAATTCTTCTAATTAAGAATATTGCTCTTCAATCTAAATTAATCTAATTTAACTTCACGCTACGCATGATTGATTCTTCAATCAATACAATATTTCTTGGGCGAAACAGAGGATATCTCGATCGGGGGAGAAAATGGGGAAATTCCATATGACCCAATATGTCTGACAAGTCGCACTATACGTCAACCCAAACTGCATCTTCCTCTCCAGGACTCCGAAAAGGTACTTTTGGAACACCAATGGGCATTAAATTAAAGAAAAAATTTAAGTACTATACTTCACTTTAATATGGAAACGTAAGAATGAGTTTATTGTCTTCTTTGAAGGTTTTTAGAGAAAGATAGAATTAAGAAATAAAAATCTTAATGAAGAGATAGATCGTTCAAATAATAAAAAGGATCCATACATTCATTCCCCCAAAATAGGACTAATGCTCCCATTGCGTATTGGTACTTATCGGGTATAGAATAGATCTGCTTCTCTTTGTTCTTACGAACAGAATTCAGCCGTTATTTTCAACGGAATACAATAAAAAGTAACCTTTTCTCATACAGAATTCGCTGAAAAGATTAGGTAAATAGTATAAGTCTATTGCAATGCGATAAAGTTACATAGTGTCTATTTTTCTTTGAGAAAGGGGTATTTCCATGGGTTTGCCTTGGTATCGTGTTCATACTGTCGTATTGAATGATCCCGGCCGATTGCTTTCTGTCCATATAATGCATACGGCTCTAGTTTCCGGTTGGGCCGGTTCGATGGCTCTATATGAATTGGCGGTTTTTGATCCCTCTGACCCTGTTCTTGATCCAATGTGGAGACAAGGTATGTTCGTTATACCCTTCATGACTCGTTTAGGAATAACCAATTCATGGGGTGGTTGGAGTATTTCAGGAGGAACTGTAACGAATTCGGGTATTTGGAGCTATGAAGGCGTGGCCGGAGCACATATTGTGTTTTCTGGCTTGTGTTTTTTAGCAGCCATCTGGCATTGGGTGTATTGGGACTTAGAAATATTCTGTGATGAACGTACAGGAAAACCTTCTTTGGATTTGCCCAAAATCTTTGGAATTCATTTATTTCTCTCAGGAGTGGCTTGCTTTGGCTTTGGTGCATTTCATGTAACAGGCTTATATGGTCCTGGAATATGGGTGTCTGATCCTTATGGACTAACTGGAAAAGTACAATCTGTAAGTCCAGCGTGGGGGGCGGAAGGTTTTGATCCTTTTGTTCCCGGCGGAATTGCCTCTCATCATATTGCAGCAGGTACACTGGGCATATTGGCAGGCCTATTCCATCTTAGTGTACGTCCGCCTCAACGTCTCTACAAAGGATTACGTATGGGCAATATTGAAACTGTACTTTCTAGTAGTATCGCTGCTGTTTTTTTTGCAGCTTTTGTTGTTGCTGGAACTATGTGGTATGGTTCAGCAACAACCCCAATCGAGTTATTTGGTCCCACTCGTTATCAGTGGGATCAGGGATACTTCCAGCAAGAGATATATCGAAGAGTTGGTGCCGGACTAGCTGAAAATCTAAGTTTATCGGAAGCTTGGTCTAAAATTCCTGAAAAATTAGCTTTTTATGATTACATTGGTAATAATCCGGCAAAAGGTGGATTATTCAGAGCGGGTTCAATGGATAGCGGGGATGGAATAGCTGTTGGATGGTTAGGACATCCCGTCTTTAGAGATAAAGAAGGGCGCGAGCTTTTTGTACGTCGTATGCCTACTTTTTTTGAAACATTCCCGGTAGTTTTAGTAGATGGAGATGGAATTGTTCGGGCAGATGTTCCTTTTCGAAGGGCAGAATCAAAGTATAGTGTCGAACAAGTAGGTGTAACTGTTGAGTTCTATGGTGGCGAACTCAATGGAGTCAATTATAGCGATCCTGCTACTGTTAAAAAATATGCTAGGCGCGCACAATTAGGCGAAATTTTTGAATTAGACCGGGCTACTTTAAAATCTGATGGTGTTTTTCGTAGTAGTCCAAGGGGTTGGTTCACTTTTGGGCATGCTTCGTTTGCTTTGCTTTTCTTTTTTGGACATATTTGGCATGGCGCTAGAACCTTGTTTAGAGATGTTTTTGCTGGTATTGATCCAGATTTGGATGCTCAAGTGGAATTTGGAGCATTCCAAAAACTTGGAGATCCAACTACAAAGAGACAAGTAGTTTGATACAAGACTGCTCTGGTATCTTTATCCTCTATCTCTATTTTTTTCTCGGGTACCCGAGAAAAAAATAGAGACTTGAATTTCTTTTCGTTGATTCTTTCCCCTCTTTTTTTATGGTATGGTAAATGATCTCACTCAATCAAACAAATAGATGTGAAAGCTATAATTGTAAACCACGATCGAATCTATGGAAGCATTGGTTTATACATTCCTTTTAGTCTCGACTTTAGGGATAATTTTTTTCGCTATCTTTTTTCGAGAACCACCTAAGGTTCCGACTAAAAAATAATGAAATAATTTTTCATTATAGAAACTGAAGTAATGGGCCCTCATATCAAGAGGCTCATTACTTCAACAAGTCTAGTCTCCGTGTTCCTCGAATGGATCTCTTAGTTGTTGAGAGGGTTGCCCAAAAGCGGTATATAAGGCGTACCCCGTAAAGCTTACAAGTAAACCTGATATGAAGATGGCGACTAAGGTTGCTGTTTCCATTTTTAGAAAATTTCAAGATCACAATGGATCTACGATAAGATCGTTTATTTATTTACAATTACAACGGAATAGTATACAAAGTCAACCGATCTCAACCAATGATTAAATAGGATTTATGGCTACACAAACCGTTGAGGGTAGTTCTAGATCTAGGCCAAGACAAACTACTGTAGGGAGTTTATTGAAACCATTGAATTCAGAATATGGTAAAGTAGCTCCGGGCTGGGGGACTACACCACTTATGGGAGTTGCAATGGCTCTATTTGCAATATTCCTATCTATTATTTTGGAAATTTATAATTCTTCCGTTTTATTGGATGGAATTTCAATGAGTTAGGTTTATAAGAACTATGAACCTCTAGTTTTTCAATCAAAAAAAAAATTATTTAAAACTTGGATTTATAGACCTTTTTGGTAGTTCGACTGTGGTATTTCTTTTTTCGGTATTTCCGGAATATGAGCGTGTGACTTGTTATAATTGATCCTATTGATAATACAGAGAACGGCCCTGTCATCTCTATTAAGATGATTCCACCCCGTCGGATATTTATTCTAATATCTGGAACACGGAATATTATAGAAAAAAGTAAGAAAAAAAATATTCTAACTATGATTCATATCTATTATTTAGACCTCGCAACCGGACTAAAAAAAATTTCAGATGGGTATTTCCTAAATTAAATAATTTTTCTTTCTTTAGACTTATGAAATTTTTTTTATCTCAAGAACAACTTCTTTCTCTAGATTTTGTTGAGTCATTACATCCACTCATTGAAATTGAATAATTGATGATCAAATGGTTTTTACTCAAAGAACCCTTTTATTTAGCTTGGGATTAAATCATCGTGGTTCTTGTATGAATCTGAGGTTTTAATTGATTTATAGGGTCTTAACAAGGGAATTCCTATCAACAGTAAAACAAAAGTCGACCCGCATTACGCACAAAAAACAACAAATTTAATAACAAAAACAAACAAAAATAGGAAAGAGAAGATTCAAGAGGCCTGGAACGATCAATATAAAGAAAAAGAAAGGTGTACGAGCTAACTTGATATTTTTGGCATTAGCATCACAAAGAAGAGATTTCGGATTTTTTTTACTTCCTATCTTTGGCACAAATTGCATCGAGCAGCTAAGAAGTTTTGAACTTTCTATTGCATATCCGTCAAAATCGGTATTTGTGTGTTTCTGTTTGAGCCGTACGAGATTAAATTCTCATATACGGTTCTCGGGGGGGGGTCCTCTCGGATTCCCTATCTCAATAAAGTATATGATTGGTTCGAGGAACGTCTCGAGATTCAAGCGATTGCAGATGATATAACTAGTAAATATGTTCCTCCTCATGTCAACATATTTTATTGTCTAGGAGGAATCACGCTTACTTGTTTTTTAGTACAAGTAGCTACGGGTTTTGCTATGACTTTTTACTATCGTCCAACTGTTACGGAGGCCTTTTCCTCTGTTCAATACATAATGACTGAAGCTAACTTTGGTTGGTTAATTCGATCAGTTCATCGATGGTCAGCAAGTATGATGGTTCTAATGATGATTCTGCACGTATTTCGTGTGTATCTTACAGGTGGGTTTAAAAAACCCCGCGAATTAACTTGGGTTACAGGTGTGGTTCTGGCTGTATTGACTGCATCTTTTGGTGTAACTGGTTATTCCTTACCTCGGGACCAAATTGGTTATTGGGCGGTAAAAATTGTGACAGGCGTGCCTGACGCTATTCCTATAATAGGATCTCCTTTGGTAGAGTTATTACGTGGAAGTGCTAGTGTGGGTCAATCTACCTTGACTCGTTTTTATAGTTTACACACTTTTGTATTGCCTCTTCTTACTGCCGTATTTATGTTAATGCACTTCCCAATGATACGTAAGCAAGGTATTTCAGGTCCTTTATAGTTATAGCTTTATTTTATAGAGAAAACAGATCATAGATATTTGTCATTTCTGATATATCCTATCGGGAAGGAACAATAGTATTTCATTGCTACAAATATGTATTATTGAAAAAATAAGACATGTTTTTTGATACTTCTCTTCAACTCCGAAGTAGTTTAGTTCTTATTTGATAAGAATAGTTGAAGTGGATTCTCCGAAGAGAGGATGGATGGATTATGGGAGTGTGTGACTTGAACTATTGATTGGGCCATGCCGATATATTATTTTATCCGCCACGTTGAAATTCACAACCAAACGTGTCTCCGCATCCAACCACCACGTAAATCCCCCTATGTAGCATAGGATAGGCCGGTTCGCTTGAGGAGAATTTTTTCTATGATCATGTCCGAATTATGTCATGCATGAACAGGCTCCGTAAGATCCTGTAGAATAAGTGATGTGGCACGATCCAATGTTTTATCTATCCCACTTACTTATTTATAGTATGGAAATGCATTCATTTCCTCTGCATCGACCTCGATCTATAATATGATACTATCGGAGTGAAATAAGAGATCTAAGGAAGAACAGAGGCTAGACTTTATTAGTAACAAGTAAAGACTTTGTATGTAAGAAAATCGAGATGTTGTGGGGAAAAAAACGAATAAAATCAAAAAGACATGAGACAGTCCAAAAAGCCCTTGATTATGATCAAATTTTTAAGCTTACTTGGATATTGAGCATTTATCTGTAAGAACTAAATTATTTGCACTGAATATGAATAGTTGCAACTTCAGAAATGGGACCTAGTAAATCCTTTATCACTTACATAGAATCATTCTATTTTATATGTGTGGATATCTATAAAATATAGATTTTCTATCAATCTATTTCTGTAATTCTTTTGAATCTTGCTCGAGCCGGATGATGAAAAATTATCATGTCCGGTTCTTTCGGGGGATGGATCCATAAGAATTCACCTATCCCAATAACAAAGAAACCTGACTTGAACGATCCTGTATTAAGAGCTAAATTGGCCAAAGGGATGGGGCATAATTATTATGGAGAACCCGCATGGCCCAATGATCTTTTATATATTTTTCCGGTAGTAATTCTAGGTACTATTGCATGTAATGTCGGCTTAGCAGTCCTAGAACCATCAATGATTGGTGAACCGGCGGATCCATTTGCAACTCCTTTGGAAATATTGCCCGAATGGTACTTTTTTCCTGTATTTCAAATACTCCGCACAGTACCCAATAAATTATTGGGTGTTCTTTTAATGGTTTCAGTACCAACAGGATTATTAACAGTACCCTTTTTGGAGAATGTTAATAAATTCCAAAATCCATTTCGTCGTCCAGTAGCTACAACAGTCTTTTTGATCGGTACCGCAGTAGCTCTTTGGTTAGGTATTGGAGCAACATTACCTATTGATAAATCTCTAACTTTAGGTCTTTTTTAAATTGATTCAACTGTGAAATACCAATACCACGATGTAGGTATCTAGGGAATAGTCGCTTCTAAAGTGAATCCTCCCTAGATACCTGAATTTTATTATGATCTATTTCGCGAAAATACGAATTATGTGTCGAAGATAAAAAATGAAGTTTTTTTTTATAAAAAAAGAATATGAAAAAATTTCTTTAAAATGAAAACTTATTCTTAGATAAATGGATTGCGAAATGTTTCTGTAGAGTGTCCAATATCCGTTTTACATCTTCTGTACGAAAATATTCAATTCTCATAAGATCCTCCTGACTGTGACTCAAAAGGTCCAATAATGTATGTATATTGGACTTTTTGAGACAATTATAGGCCCTAGGAGATAGTTCTAATTGGTCAATAAAAATACATTTCAATGGAATTCCTTTTTTGTTTTTCCTTAGCTTAGTTAATCCATTTTGAAAGGTAAAAGGAAGTAGAGTAAACCTGTTTTTATTTTCCTCGAAATGAATGTTCCTTTCCTCCGCATGCAGAAAAGGAATAAATAAATTAATCAAATTACGAGAAGCTTCATAAAGTGCTTCCTTAGGAGTTAAACTTCCATTCGTCCATATTTCTAGAAAAAGTATTTCTTGTTTTTCATTTCCATTTCCATAAGAATGAATACTATGATTTGCATTTCGAACAGGCATGGATACAGCATCTATGGGATAACTTCCGTTTTGAGAGTTATTTGTGGGGTTCATACGGTATCCGCGATCTCTATTGATTTGTAATCCAATACGCAAATCAATTGGTTCCGTCAGGTTAGCTATATGCTGTGTTGTGTCAACTATTTCCACGGAAGGCGGTGAGATGATATCTTGAGCGGTTACGTATCTAGGACCTCTAACGCAAATGGATGCGTCTCTAACTCCATACAGATTACTTCTCAATACAATTTCTTTCAAATTTATTAAAATTTCATGTACCGATTCCTCAATACCTACTATCGTAGAATATTCGTGTGGCACTTTCTCAGATTTAGCACGTGTGATACATGTTCCTTCTATTTCTCCAAGTAAAGCCCTTCGCATGGCAATACCTATGGTATCGGCTTGCCCTTTCATGAGCGGGGACAGAATGAAACGACCATAATAAAGACGCGTACTGTCTACTCTTGATTCAACACATTTCCACTGTAGTGTTCGAGTGGATCCTGCTATTTCCTCTCGAACCATACTAATATTATTATTTGATCAGATCATTGAATCGTTTATTTCTCTTAAAATACATTTAATTCTTTTTTTTACACACGTCTTTTTTTGGGAGGTCTACATCCATTATGTGGCATAGGTGTTACATCACGTACGAAACTTAATAGTATACCACTTCTACGAATAGCCCGTAATGCTGCGTCTCTTCCGAGACCAGGACCTTTTATCATAACCTCTGCTCGTTGCATACCTTGATCTACTACAGTACGAATAGCATCTAAAGCGGCTGCTTGCGCAGCATAGGGTGTTCCCCTTCTTGTGCCTTTGAATCCAGAAGTACCGGCGGAGGCCCAAGAAACCACTCGACCTCGTACATCTGTAACAGTTACAATGGTATTGTTGAAACTGGCTTGAACATGAATAACTCCTTTTGGTATTCTACGTCCAGTCTTACGTAAATTAATACGCCCATTCCTACGTGAACCAATTCTTTGTATAGGTTTTGCCATATTTTATCATCTCATAAATATGAATCAGAAATATATAAAAAGATATGGAGATATCCATTTTATGTTAAAACAAATCTTTTATTTTTACATAACCACTCTGTTGAGAAACTTTAGAAAGATTATCCTTGTCTCTGTTTATGTCTCGGATTGGAACAAATCACTATAATTCGTCCGCGCCTACGGATCAGTCGACATTTTTCACAAATTTTACGAACAGAAGCCCTTATTTTCATATTTCTTACTCCTTAATTTCATTTTTAATCTATTCCTTGGAAGAAAATAAGTCTCTTGTTTTTTTTTTGCTTCAAATTGTATCTTTGATGAAAGGGATTTTTTCAAAAAGAATTTATCTAATCGTTCGAATCTTTGTTCCGAAGTCTATAAATTATACGTCCTCTGGTTTAATGAATAATATTGCCATTTTTATTTTTATTCTATTCCCCGGCAGTGTTTGTATCAAACTGTGTCGTATCTTTCCCAAAATATAACCTAGAATTAGATCTTCATTATATAAAATATAAACGGATTCGGAGAGCATACCATTGGGAAATGATTCAGTAATTAAACCTTCATGAATCTTTTTTTTTTTCATTCCAGGAAACCTTTTTGAAGTATCAACTAATGGAGGAAGAGTTATATAACTCACCTTTCCTCTCTATTTCACAAATAGGAAGTTAGAGATAAAATTAGGATACCAGAGGAGGATCACCATATATAACACAAAATTTCTCCTCCAATTTTTTCTAGTCTAGCTTCTCGATCTGTCATTATGCCTCGAGAAGTGGAAAGAATTACAATTCCCATTCCACCTAAAATCTTAGGAATTTTTTTATAGTTGGAATAAATTCGTAGACCGGGTCGACTTATACGTTTTAAAATCGTTTTATATATTCCTTTCCTAGTTCTTTTATGGCGCAAGGTTGAAACCAAAAAATTTTTATTACTTTCCTGATGTTTCCGAACATTTTCAATAAACCCCTCTCGTAGGAGTATTTTAACAATGTTTTCGGTGATATTTGTGGATACTATTCGAACCGTTCCATTTTTACTCATGTTAGCATTTCTTATAGAAGTTATTATATCAGCAATAGTGTCTCTGCCCATGACGAATTATAATTATTGGTGCTTCCTAATTTTGATATAATCAACATGTTTTTTTATTTGAATACTTCAAAGTATTCATTATTTAATTAAATTTAAAATTTATTATTAAATTAATTATTAAATTTAGTAAAAGTATATGCGTGAGACACAATCTATTAATTGGGTTTATTTCAGATATCCTACTAGAACAATATCCTAATTTGATCTATGACTATGAGTCTTTATAATACCTCGGGAGCTAATGAAACTATTTTAGTAAAATTCAACTGTCTCAATTCCCGAGCAATCGCGCCAAAAACTCGAGTTCCTTTTGGATTTCCTTCTTGATCAATGACAACCGCTGCATTGTCATCATATCGTATTATCATACCGTTGTCACGTTTGAGTTCTTTACATGTACGTACAATTACAGCTCTTATTACTTCTGATCTTTCTAGAGGCATATTGGGCACTGCTTCTTTAATTACAGCAACAATAACGTCACCAATATGAGCATATCTATGATTACCAGCTCCTATGATTCGAATACACATTAATTCTCGAGCTCCACTGTTATCTGCTACATTCAAAAGAGTCTGAGGTTGAATCATATCATTTTTATTTGAATTTTTTATTTCAGTGCAAAGAATGAGGAAAAAGAAGAAATAGTATTTGTCTAGAAATAAAGAAACTCGTGGTTGTTTTTTCATCCCTTTTTTATATTTAGTTCTACATCCCTATCCTGAAATAACAAATTGAGTTTTTATAGGCATTTTGCACGCAGCTATTGAAATTGCTGCTCTGGCTACAGTTTCTGAGACTCCGCCCATTTCGTAAAGTATTCGACCGGGTTTAACAACAGATACCCAATATTCGGGAGATCCTTTTCCCGACCCCATACGTGTTTCTGCGGGCCTTACTGTAATAGGTTTATCGGGAAAAACACGTACCCATATTTTTCCACCACGACGTGCATATCGTGTCATTGCTCTTCGTCCTGCTTCTATTTGTCTAGCGGTAATCCAAGCGGGTTCAAGTGCCTGAAGAGCATATCTGCCGAAGCAAATATGATTACCCCGGCAAGATATTCCTTTCATTCTTCCTCTATGTTGCTTACGAAATCTGGTTCTTTTGGGGTTATAGTTGATGGTTTTTTCCCACCTCTACTACAGAACCGGACATGAGAGTTTCTTCTCATCCAGCTCCTCACGAATGAAAGGATTCGATAATATTACAGATGCACATGTATTTAATAACTAATACATTAAACTAAGTAATGGGATTTATTGATATTATATTTCATTTATTAGATAAGAAGCTGTATATACGGTTAGATTTTTCTATTTCTAGATATAGATAATGTTTCTTTGTTTATACTGGATCCTTATTTTTTTTTTTTACTTGTCTTTTAATAAATTATTGAATCAAGACAATATTGGAATCCAATAAATAAGAAATAAGGGTTTCGCGGGCGAATATTGACTCTTTCCTTTTCCTGCTTTATTCGTAGGATCAATCCACAACCTCTCCAAGTAAAAAAAAAATTGTTCTTGGTTCATTTCGCCATCCCGCCTGCTCAATCATTTGGATTCTTTTAAATGGAATCCTATATAGTCACAGGTTTCGTCGTTCCTATAGCTTCTCCATTAATGATTAGGCCTGAACTCTGCAATGGAGCTCTCAACAAAATCTGTTTCCGAGTCAATCTCCTCAGTTTCTATTAACCGGAAGCTCTTTATTATTTATATATCATTTATTAAACAATATTAAAACAATATGAAATTAATGCTTTATTACACTGCTTTTTATTTATATGAGGTAATTTATAGACCATACATATTGGAATTATATATCATTGATATTTTTATTCTCTCTTTCTATCACCTTTCCATTTATCCGCATCCCTTTATTTTTTTTTTTATTCAAATCCACAATCATATTTTTTTGTTATGGAACAATTCCAGTTGTTACAACTATATGATTAATCCAGTCATATAGTGACTGTTTTTGGGATCTCGACAATATGAAGCAATAAGTTAGTTATTAGTTTTTAATTTTTTTTTTATAGTAGTTGTAGTTATCAAATTAATATTAGGGATCAATCTTTTTTTGATCTTGATCCTACTAAAAACTATAAAGAAAAAACTAACGAGTCACACACTAAGCATAGCAATTATAAATTAAAAAAGGTTAATTTCTTTTTTATTCAACCTTATAGAATTCGAATTATTTTATTTTTTTGATTTAACAGAAAAACATAAAAAGTTTATAGTTTTTTGTTCTATATATCATTATCACTATATTACTGGTTCTATATATCACTATATTACTGGATAGAATGACAAGATAAATAAAGGTCTATTATTCTTCATCCACAAATATCCAAATTTTGAGGCCTAGTACTCCATGGATAGTTCGAATTGTATAGGAACAATGATCAATTTTAGCGCGAATTGTTTGTAGAGGAACCCTACCTTCTCTGATCCATTCGACACGTGCAATTTCTTTTCCGTCAATACGTCCTGCAATTTGTATTTGAATTCCTTTTGTATCTGTTTGTTCAGTTAATTCAATAGCTCTTTTCATTGCCTTTCGAAATGAAACTCTATTTCTTAATTGAGAAGCCATATATTCTGCAAGAATATTGGGATCTCCATAAGGTTTTTCTATTCGTGTGATAGCAATGTTGATTCTTCGGTTCACAGAACGAAATTCTTTTTGTACATTCATCTGTAATTCTTCGATTCCTCGTGTTTGGCCCTCTATTAATAAATTTGGGAATCCAATATGAATTATAACCTGGATTAAATCAATTCTTTTTTGAATTTCTATACGCGAAATTCCAATTCCTTCGAAACCCGAGGATATTTTTTTATTTTTTTGTACATAGTTCTTTATACAATTCCGTATTTTCTCATCTTCTTGTAGACCTACAGAAAAATTTTTTGGTTGTGCGAACCAAAAGGAATGATGATTTTGGGTTGTACCAAGTCTGAAACCAAGCGGATTTATTTTTTGTCCCATATTTTTTATTATATTATCTTTTCATCTATTTTTTTTCTAAATATGAATCTAAATCTTAAATTCATCGAAAGATAATTTTGATTTATCTTTTAATACAATTGTTATATGACAAGTTGGCCTTTTTATCGGATAACTACGTCCTCGAGCTCTAGGCCTTAATTTTTTCACAAAAGAACCTCCATTGACTTCGGCTTTACTAATGAATAAATCGGTTTCGTTCAAACCCATATTATGACTAGCGTTTGCTGCTGCGGAATAAACCAATTTTAAAATGGGATAAGATGCTCGATAAGGCATAAGTTCCAATATCATAAGCGTTTCCTCATAAGAACGCCCGCGAATCTGATCAATTACTCTTTGCGCTTTGAAAACAGACATACATATATGTTGAGCTAAAACTTTTACTTCTCCACTCGAATTTGAGTTCTTTTTCTTTATCATAAGGTTATCTCCCGCCAATGAATGATAAGTATCTATTTTTTTTTCCAAATTAACGACGAGATTTATTATCGTTTCTCGCATGTCTCGCGAAAGTCAGAGTCGGCGCGAATTCTCCCAATTTGTGACCTACCATACGATCTGTTATATAAATAGGTAAATGTTCCTTTCCATTATGAATAGCGATTGTATGGCCAATCATTTTGGGTATAATGGTAGATGCCCGAGACCAAGTTACTATTATTTCTTTCTCCTCCCTCATGTTGAGTTTTTCAATTTTTCTTGATAAATGATTAGCTACAAAAGGGTTTTTTTTTAGTGAACGTGCCACAGCTGATTACTCCTTTTTTTACATTTTAAAGATTGGCATTCTATGTCCAATAGAATATCTCGATCTAAGTATGAAGGTAAGAATAAATACAATAATGATGAATGGAAAAAAGAGAAAATCCTTTAGCTAGATAAGGGGCGGATGTAGCCAAGTGGATCAAGGCAGTGGATTGTGAATCCACCACGCGCGGGTTCAATTCCCGTCGTTCGCCCATCACATTATTTCAAATTCAAAAAATTCTATTTTCAATATTCCTATTTACGGCGACGAAGAATAAAACTATCACTATATTTTTTCCTTTTCCGACTTCTTCTTCCAAGCGCAGGATAACCCCAAGGAGTTGTGGGTTTTTTTCTACCAATTGGGGCTTTCCCTTCCCCACCTCCATGGGGATGGTCTACAGGGTTCATAACTACTCCTCTTACTACAGGACGCTTACCTATCCAACACTTCGATCCGGCTCTACCCAAACTTTGTTGATTCACCCCAACATTACCCACTTGTCCGACTGTTGCTAAGCAGTTTTTGGATATCAAACGGACCTCCCCGGATGGTAATCTTAATGTGGCTGATTTACCCTCTTTTGCGATCAGTTTCGCTACAGCGCCCGCCGCTCTAGCTAATTGTCCACCCTTTCCAAGCGTGATTTCTATGTTATGTATGGCCGTGCCTAAGGGCATATCGGTTGAAGTAGATTCTTCTTTTAAAAACCCCTTCCCAAACTGTACAAGCTTCTTCCAAAGCATACGGCTTTCTAGATGTATATGATGATATCTAGACAGATGGATCTTTATCTTATATGAATCGTATGATGAAGTACCACATGAGTGGATATATAGGAATCCAAATCTGCCGAATCACTCATGTATGATCTTCTACATCCTAGGTCTCCCCGTTCCATCATCTGGCTTATGTTCTTCATGTAGCATTCAGACCGAATGACTCTATGAAATTACGTCGATACTTCCACATATTACGGGTAACGTAGGAGACATCTCTATTTTTCCCCGGGGGGATCTTTATAATTACCACTGCTTAGCTTTCAATTCGCCTCTGACCATCAAATTAAATGTGAATAACCCGTCCTCCTCTCTTTGAAACAAGGGGCGCTTCCGGTTCTGTGCGTGCTTCAAACAATTTTGTCTTCTCCATATTACCATATCTCTAGAGTCAATAATTTTCTATGAGGAACTACTGAACTCAATCACTTGCTGCCGTTACTCAACAGTTTTCTGTTGAGGTCTATCCCATAGAGGTACTCAAATTGGATCAGTGATTGATTTCTAGGTTTCATCGTAAACCTAATTGGTTACTTCCAATTACGTAAATCAATAGTTCAAACCGCACTCAAAGGTAGGGCATTTCCCATTGATATAGGGACTTCTGTACCAGAAATAATGGTATCTCCAATTATAGCCCCTCTGGGGTGTAAAATATATCTTTTCTCGCCATCCCCATAATGTATGAGACAAATGTATGCATTTCGATTAGGGTCATATTCTATGGTTACGATTCTACCAGATATGTCTTTTTCATTCCGTCGAAAATCGATTTTACGGTATAGACGCTTATGACCTCCCCCTCTATGTCTTGCGGTAATGATTCCTCTGGCATTACGACCTTTACCACAATGATGCTGTCCACAGATCAAATTATTTCGTGGATTGGATTTCATTTGACTGTCTATGGCTCTATTACGTGTGCTCGGGGTAGAAGTTTTGTATAAATGTATCGCCGTGTTATTAAGTATTTTGCTTTAAGTTCTTTTCTCTATAAGAGGTGGAATAGAATAACCCGGTTGAAGCGTAATGATCATACGTCTGTAATGCATTGTATGTCCCATAACACCAAAGAAGAGTTCGACCCAATGCTTTATTTCTGTCCTAGTTGATCCTGATTCGACATTAGAAGTATATTGATTGTTCCCCAATAACCGAATACTTTTTTCTGTAAATACTGCATGTTTGATTCCATCCATAACTCCATTTTCTTCCCTATGAGTTCCAGTATTGATAAGAATTCTAGTTCTTACTGTTCATATGTTATGGTATGAATATACCATACCAATTCGTTATGTATGGATGATGAGATTCCATTGATACAGAGCCAATTCCAATAGACTTATTGAACGTTCCCATTGGCGTGCATCCAGCAGGAATTGAACCTACGAATTTGCCAATTATGAGTTGGGCGCTTTAACCATTCAGCCATGGATGCTTAACAGGGCTCATTGTACATCGTGAATAACCAAATTCCAATTGAAATGAAATCTTTAGGAGGAATCAATGAAAATCTTTAGGAGGAATCAATGAAACGATATCAATTCAAATCCTGGATCTTCGAATTGAGAGAGATATTGAGTGAGATCAAGAATTCTCACTATTTCTTAGATTCATGGATCAAATTCGATTCAGTGGGATCTTTCACTCACATTTTTTTCCACCAAGAACGTTTTATGAAACTCTCTGACCCCCGAATTTGGAGTATCCTACTTTCACGTGATTCACAGGGTTCAACAAGCAATCGATATTTCACGATCAAAGGTGTAGTACTGCTTGTAGTAGTGGTCCTTATATCTCGTATTACCAATCGAAAGATGGTCGAAAGAAAAAATCTCTATTTGATGGAGCTTCTTCCTATACCTATAAATTCCATTGGACCCAGAAATGAGACATTGGAAGAATCTTTTTGGTCTTCCAATATCAATAGATTGATTGTTTCGCTCCTGTATCTTCCAAAAGAGAAAAAGATTTCTGAGAGTTGTTTCATGGATCCGCAAGAGAGTACTTGGGTTCTCCCAATAAATAAAAAGTGTATCATGCCTGAATCGAACCGGGGTTCGCAGTGGTGGAGGAACCGGATTGGAAAAAAGAGGGATTCTAGTTGTAAGATAGCTAATGAAACCATAGCTGGAATTGAGATCTCATTCAAAGAGAAAGATAGCAAATATCTAGAGTTTCTTTTTTTATCCTATACGGATGATCCGATCCGCAAGGACCATGATTGGGAATTGTTTGATCGTCTTTCTCCGAGGAAGAAGCGAAACATAATCAACTTGAATTCGGGACAGCTATTCGAAATCTTAGGGAAAGACTTGATTTGTTATCTCATGTCTGCTTTTCGTGAAAAAAGACCAATTGAAGGGGAGGGTTTCTTCAAACAACAAGGAGCTGAGGCAACTATTCAATCAAATGATATTGAGCACGTTTCCCATCTCTTCTCGAAAAACAAGTGGGGTATTTCTTTGCAAAATTGTGCTCAATTTCATATGTGGCAATTCCGCCAAGATCTCTTCGTTAGTTGGGGGAAGAATCAGCACGAATCGGATTTTTTGAGGAACGTATCGAGAGAGAATTGGATTTGGTTAGACAATGTGTGGTTGGTAAACAAGGATTGGTTTTTTAGCAGGGTACGGAATGTATTGTCAAATATTCAATATGATTCCACAAGATCTATTTTCGTTCAAGTAACGGATTCTAGCCAATCGAAAGGATCCTCTGATCAATCCAGAGATCATTTCGATTCCATTAGAAATGAGGATTCAGAATATCACACATTGATCGATCAAACAGAGATTCAGCAACTAAAAGAAAGATCGATTCTTTGGGATCCTTCCTTTCTTCAAACGGAACGAACAGAGATAGAATCAGATCGATTCCCGAAATGCCTTTTTGGATCTTCCTCAATGTCCCGGCTATTCACGAAACGTGAGAAGCAGATGAATAATCATCTGCTTCCGAAAGAAATCGAAGAATTTCTTGGGAATCCTACAAGATCAATTCGTTCTTTTTTCTCTGACAGATGGTCAGAACTTCATCTGGGTTCGAATCCTACTGAGAGGTCCACTAGAGATCAGAAATTTTTGAAGAAAAAACAAGATGTTTCTTTTGTCCCTTCCAGGCGATCGGAAAATAAAGAAATGGTTGATATATTCAAGATAATTACGTATTTACAAAATACCGTCTCAATTCATCCTATTTCATCAGATCCGGGATGTGATATGGTTCCGAAGGATGAACCAGATATGGACAGTTCCAATAAGATTTCATTCTTGAAAAAAAATCCATTTTTGGATTTATTTCATCTATTCCATAACCGGAACAAAGGGGGATACACGTTACACCACGATTTTGAATCAGAAGAGAGATTTCAAGAAATGGCAGATCTATTCACTCTATCAATAACCGAGCCGGATCTGGTGTATCATAGGGGATTTGCCTTTTCTATTGATTCCTACGGGTTGGATCAAAAAAAATTCTTGAATGAGGTATTCAACTCCAGAGATGAATCGAAAAAGAAATCTTTATTGGTTCTACCTCCTCTTTTTTATGAGGAGAATGAATCTTTTTATCGAAGGATCAGAAAAAAATGGGTCCGGATCCACTGCGGGAATGATTTGGAAGATCCAAAACGAAAAACAGCGGTATTTGCTAGCAACAACATCATGGAGGCAGTCAATCAATATAGATTGATCCGAAATCTGATTCAAATCCAATATAGCATCTATGGGTACATAAGAAATGTATCGAATCGATTCTTTTTAATGAATAGATCCAATCGCAACTTCGAATATGGAATTCAAAGGGATCAAATAGGAAATGATACTCTGAATCATATAACTATAATGAAATATACGATCAACCAACATTTATTGAATTTGAAAGAGACTCAGAAGAAATGGTTTGATCCTCTTATTTCTCGAACCGAGAGATCCATGAATCGGGATCCTGATGCATATAGATACAAATGGTCCAATGGGAGCACGAATTTACAGGAACATTTGGAACATTTCGTTTCTGAACAGAAGAACCGTTTTCAAGTAGTGTTCGATCGATTACGTATGAGTCAATATTCGATTGATTGGTCCG